TTTTTATAGAATAGCAAAACAAAAATAAAATGATTCAAATTATACCATTATTATGATATTACATATTCGAATTTGAGAAAAATAAAAAGATTCGGTATTTGGGAGATAAAGACAAAGATAAAAAAATCAGATAAAATCCATTTTTTAGCACTTAACCGCCTTTATGTTAGGGATTTCGTTGTTCAAAAAATGATTAGCAGAGAAGAGAGATATTTGTACTTTACTGATTTTTGAGTAGAATACGATTTGAAGTGTATAAGAAGGGTTGCATTTATTAAATATTAAACACGTATGCAGATAGCTATAATATCCGACTTCTCTTTTATTGCCGGTTCTATTCGGGACAGCCTGGGTCGTGTTCTATCAAAAGAGAATTTCTATTCAATGCAAAATTGAAGTGAAGTAGGATAATTTTATGATAATTCCCTATCAACAACATATCTAAATAATAGATATCTGTGTAACAATTTATGTTATGGGGTTTACATATACTCATATGTTTTGTTATAATTGAAATTGAGAAGGATTTTTTGATTGAAAAAATCAATACTGATTAGTTCTGTTTCAATTTGTATTTTCTTATGTCATTAGGAAAACACAATTTGAGATTCAAATCCCAGAATCGTTCATGAATTCGAAGTAAGCAGTCAATAGTTAATGGTTCCAATTTGTCGGATAAAAATACACATTTGATTTCTCAATAGAAAAGCGAGAGAATGTTTTTAGCATTGTGTATTTTCAGATACTATACAATCAATCGAAGGGATGGATCAAATCCAATCAAAAAAGGGGTGTTTCTTTTAGGAAAAGAAAAGGATTAAGGAAAACAGGAGTCAAAATGCAAGTACAATAAAAATTCAGTAATCCGGGAAAATTTTCATCTATTTTGTATCATTTTGGCGGCATGGCCGAGTGGTAAGGCGGGGGACTGCAAATCCTTTTTCCCCAGTTCAAATCCGGGTGTCGCCTGATCAACAAAAAACTCGAAATCTCTTCTTCTCTTCTGTTCTGCTGATATAACTCGCAGAATACGTCCCCGGTAGAAGCATAGGAAACAGACTGTTGCTACTTTGTTTGATTCTAAGCATGTGGTCTGAAGGTTTTCTAAAAGATTGTGAATCCTCGTTCGCATCTAGGATTCAAGGAAATATTCTAATCTACTGGTAGAGGGGCTATCAAGACTTCACGACTCCCTTCTATTACTAAGGGAGTGTCTAATGACTGGATCTTGAATCAGATTGTAGAGCCTGATAGGAAATTCATAGGAAATTCAATTAATAGTTTTGGAAAGGGGCGGAAGTTGCTTTATATACGACGGACTCGCGAGAATCTCTGAGTGCTCAGGTATCCAATCAATATTAGATTGGATGAATAATTGACTTTTATAGAAAAAGGGGCAAAAAGAAATTCTTTCTTTTTGGCAACCCCTAGTCAAGCCCCCTGTTTCACAGCGATAATCGGGAAGGGGGGTACGGATTAGGTCAAATGAGAAAATAGAGGTCTATAATAGATAGTGATTTCTCTTTTTTAGTGATTTCTCCCCTTCTGTTTTTACTTAGAAGGTCAACAAAACAAAAAAAGAATAGGACTTATTATTCTTATTCCTACATGTTCCCATTCCCTTGGGATGTTACTACGTATTTTGCTTGTGTTTAATCTTTCCCGATTCGAAATCATAATCGATTTATTTGATTGGTTTCTCAATAGTGTTTGGTCAGAATCCCTTTTTGACTCTGCACCATTGATTCCACTATTATTAGTGAGGAATAATGGAATAATTCCTTCGTATTTATAGGGATAGGGGACATAATTCACATGGATATAGTAAGTCTCGCTTGGGCTGCTTTAATGGTAGTCTTTACATTTTCCCTTTCACTCGTAGTGTGGGGAAGAAGTGGGCTCTAGAAGTACTACTAATTGAGTTCAGGAATCAAAGCGTATCAATTGTTTTATAGATCGTTCTGCAACGCATTTTGAACTATTTAAAATAAAAATCTCTGAATTTCGAATCCCATTGGACTCCAATGGAGTAATCTATGATATGAATCATACTCTTTCAATCAAAGAGATATTTCAGCGATTCCCGTGTTTGTATTTTGAAAAGAAAGGGATTCAGATGATTGGAAATTTATTCCAACCTAAAATTCTTCCGAAATTTTCTATTTCAATCAATGGGAATGGGGCTCTTACTATCTTTATAGATGCATACTGAGGAAGACCGGACCCCTTTTTTTTTTATTTCTTTCCCTCTTTACTGTTCAAAGAAGGAGTTGTTTTGTTAAGTGTATACGCACTTTCTACGAGAAATGATATAGAGATAGTGGTTGTCTAACGAGAGACTAGGCAATAATAAGATCTTGCCTCGGGCGAGTCCCATATTGGGCAGTTTGGTTTCTAATTTGAGAAAGGCGATTTATGCTTTATCGACTTATTTCATATCATGGTTCGGGCGTTCAAAATCGGTGAGGTTTCCTCTTCCTTATTAGGAAAAGGAAAGGAATTAGAATCCTAAGATAAGAATTATTTCAGATTGATCGGAACAAATAGATGTAGCAAATTGGGTGTTATGTCAATTCCATACAATATATGGAATTAATATACACATATATGAAGAGAATATTGTAGATTGATCTATAGAAACTTAAGCCTTTACTAGATTAAAACTTTATAAACTAAGTTTATAGACTAAGAGATAGATAGTATGGTAGAAAGATTAATCTATTTCTTTCTACCATACTATCTATTTCTTAGAATACTGCTGATTATAGTCCGCTCATTTCATTTAAGTTAAGACGTGAAATTGGAATCCTTTTCATTTGACTTCTTATCAATTTTTGATAAGAACTCAGAAGGAAAGTTTCATTCAAATTCATTTGAAAATTCAATTGAATTAATCATTTTGACTGACTGTTTTTACGTAAATGATAAGTAGAAAAGCGGTAGGAACTAGAATGAATAGTGCAGTAGCAATAAATGCAAGAATATTTACTTCCATAATATCATCGGTTTTTTACTTCGCAATAACTCGGGATTTAATCCCCTAGAGATGATAAATCTTTCGTCTGTAAATTAAATGATTAAATGAATGAATTACCTCTCGATGATCTTGGATCTTGAATCGGATCAATATCATGAATAACAATATCTGATCTATCAAATCAACCCGTCGTCGAGACTTGAATAGTATAACATAGGAAGTTCTTTTATCCATACCGAATCAAAATTTGGATTCCTGACCAAATCAATCCAAAATTCCTTTTTTTATCATCCGCTTCCTTGTTTTTTTCTATAACCTACCTTGCGTCTTCCTTGAGCAATCATCTGATGAAGGATCATCAGATTGCCTTTCCACTTCGATTAATTACATAGTTACAAACCTAAACAAACAATAAAAGCGAAATGGAAAAAATAGGAAAGAAAAAAGGAGTCTTTATTTCTTTTTCTTTGGGAATGAAAGTATGCCCCCGACACCCTTTACTAGTTCATAGAATAGGGAAAAATGAAATGATGTATTTATTGGATATTGGATCCGTCGGGACTGGCGGGGCTCGAACCCGCAGCTTCCGCCTTGACAGGGCGGTGCTCTGACCAATTGAACTACAATCCCAGGGAAATAAGGGATCTAGCAGAAAATTTGATTCTTTTTTATCTTCGTATGGGGTATTTCTGAAGGGGGGTTATACCATCTCATGGTAGATTGGCAAATTATTGGGCCGAGCTGGATTTGAACCAGCGTAGACATATTGCCAACGAATTTACAGTCCGTCCCCATTAACCGCTCGGGCATCGACCCAGGAAGAATCAATTTTAGGCTTATTGGTAATTCATGATCAACTTCCTTTCGTAGTACCCTACCCCCAGGGGAATTCGAATCCCCGCTGCCTCCTTGAAAGAGAGATGTCCTAAACCACTAGACGATGGGGGCCAACTTGCCCAACCGCCCTCATACTATGATCATAGTATGATCCGTTTTTTGAAATTGTCAATATAATATAATGGAATGATATGATTAGATCCGAGAGATCTTTCCGTTTTTCAGAATTATATAGAATTTTTTGATTCGTCATTCATATTCATGAATCGTTCATTAGAATCGCCATTCTCTATATAAATTTACTAAAATAAATCTAGTAAGCGGGATCAAGAAGTTATCGAAAATTTTCTCTAAGACTTTAGTTCAAGGGGACAAGTAGAATCTCTTCATCACATGATTCGATGAAATATCTTGAAATTTATTTTATGTCGAATTGGTAAGTGTCCATCTATGTTATGGATCAATCAAGTGAATTTTGTTTTGATAGGGATCATCTCAATAAAAGAAATTAGGGCCAGTCTTGAAACAATTCATTTTACCCTAGACTTGCTAGGCAAATCCATTTTGATTATTCAAAACCACTAGCCACTATGAGTCTACTGCATATACTTATATATATAATATGTGCATATAGAGATTTTATCTACATAGTGACTCGTTCGGGAATTAAATCAACAAAGCCCTTTTAACTCAGTGGTAGAGTAACGCCATGGTAAGGCGTAAGTCATCGGTTCAAATCCGATAAGGGGCTTTTCTTTTTTTTCATAAATTTTTTTTTTTCATAAAAATCCAGTCATAGTATTCAGAAAATAGAGATATTTTGTTTTTATTTGGAATACAAAAGGAACTAACCGGATAATACGTTATCATTATACTGAGTTAGAGTGTTAGAGTATAGTAGTTCTAGTTAGAAAATGGAACATTTGTTCGGTCAATTTTCATTATTATGAATAATCATAAGCCGCCTCTTGAATCACCAAAGATCCCTATTACCAATCAAATCCATTGGAAAGATTCGAAATCAACAAAAGAAAAAGTAAGTGGACCTGACCCATTTAATTATGACTATATCCGCTATTCTGATATTAAAATTCGATAGAGATGAAATTTGAAAAAGAATTTGTCGATATTTCCGATTCAATCTTCTTGTTCCTAGATTTTCTATGGGAATAACAATTTATTCCCT